TTATCAATTGATTTTGCGATTTTTATTTGAAATAACGATTTATTTGAAATAACGAAAAGATAACTAGTAATTCGTGCCATTATCACTAAAATCTATATGCGTGTGGATATCAATATTACCTACCACTCGCACTCTGTTACAACGAGGCGATTCCAATTTAAAATCTAAACAGAAAGTGTTTGAATGAAATCAGAAGAATATGTATGCTGTATTTCGTTTCCCTGGGATTGTAGTTCAATTGGTCAGAGCACCGCCCTGTCAAGGCGGAAGCTGCGGGTTCGAGCCCCGTCAGTCCCGACAAATAACCAATAATCCAATAAAAAAAAATACATCAATTCATCTCTTCATTTTCTATAATCTGTAATAAGGGGTACAAATAGCAGAATTTCATTCCCAAAGTGGATCCTTAATATTAATATTATTTTATATAATTTATTTTCTTTATTTTCGTTTTTCATCAAAGCAAATACAAATAGGGTCATTTTCATTTCATTTCTTCAACTAGTATCGATAGAGATGGATAAAGACACATGTGGATTAGTACAATTATTGGTAGCATCATCTTCAGGATTCCAAGAGCTACCTCACTGAATTTTGCCTTTTCGATTCCTCCCGATCCGTATAATGAAATCGAATCGAGTACCCTATCTTTCCCGGTAGCACATACACAAATGGAATTCTTATTTGTACGGTACAAAATGACTTAAATTCTTTTGATAAAATCCTTTTAATCGGAAAAGTCTCTTCTTTATTCTTTTTTGGCTCTGATTTTGTGTAACCTCAATTATTTGAAACAATCTATCTCATTCAAATTGTACACTGAAGTTTTGATATATTATATGGAATATGGATCCCATTCCTAATTCAATCAAGTAAAGAGTATATTAATAAAAGAAAAATCAAATAAGGACCCTGCCTCTCTTATAGAGAGAGGAAATCGATAATCTTTTTTAAGGATTTATGCCGAAGAAAAAACAAACTATAAAAAAGTAAATTGGGTAGAATATTCGATTTTTTTTTTATACTGTACTAGGACTTATCTTTATCGCACTTTTTTTTGTTTGTTTGTAACTTATGTAAGTTTAAAGAGGATTAGATGATACTTAGTCAGATGATTGTATAAGGAAGGAGATAGTTTTATAGAAAAGAATAGAAAAGATAGAAAAGAAAGAATGGAAAAGAATGATAAATAAAGTAACAAAGTAAGAAAATTTTCGATTGGGTCAGGAATACTTTTTTGGATTTGGTATGAATAAATGATCTTTCTATGTTATACTATTCAATTCTCGACGATAAATCGATTTGAGAGTTCAGATATTGTTATTCATGATATTGATCTGATTTGATATCATCGAGATGGAATTCATCCCATTGAATTTAGAGGCGAAAGATTTATCATCTCTTATGGGATTAAATCCCGAATTATTGTGAAGTAAAGAAAAACGAAACGATGACATTATGGAAGTAAATATTCTCGCATTTATTGCTACTGCACTGTTCATTCTAGTTCCTACTGCTTTTTTACTTATAATATATGTAAAAACTGTTAGTCAAAGTGATTAATTTGAATGAAACTTGACTTCTTAGTTCTTATCAATATCAAGAATTAACGAAATAAAATGAAAATAATTCCAATTTTGTGTTTTAGCTGAAATGAGCGAACTAGAATCAGCAGGATTCTATGAGACCCGATAGTATGGTAGAAAGTAATATATTTACTACCATACTATCTATTTTTGTTATTCTAGTATACTAGAATATAAAGTGGTACTGGGCTTAATATGGATCAATCTAGAATGTCATCTTCATATATAGATAGATATCTAGACAATAGATATTAATTATCTATATGGAATGTAGATAAGGTTCAAATTGGATTTCTTTTTTTCATATGTTTGATTTGTGTTGGTTCCAATTAATAATTAATCTGGAATAGTTGAAAGGCGCCTCTTACTCTTATGATTCTAATTCCTGGATTTCTTATTATTGTCAATATGAATCCCGGAATCCATTGAAATAATCAAATCAATGAAAAGAAAAAAAAAGAATAGTGGGGGTATGTATTAATAAAAGAAAATCAAGAAATCTTTTTTTAGCATTCCATTGATTGAACAGTTGACAAATCATCCAAGGAAAGGAGTTTTTTTCAGATTTCGACGAAAAGAAAAGGATTAGTAAACCTCGCCAATTTGAAATCTTTGAATCATAATATGAAATGAGTCAAGTCAATAAAGTATAGCATAAATCGAATTTATAAATTTATAAAACGAAAATAATAAAAAAAATACTAAACTAAGTACTAAGTACGCAATATGTGACTTCTCCAAGAAAATATCTTAGTATGCGGAGTATCCCCTTAGAGAATCAGTATGTCTATTTTATTTCCCGTAGAAAATCTTAATTTAATAACTTTTAAATAACTAAAAAAAGAACTACTTTCTTTTGTCTTTGAACCAGAAAAAGGCAAACAAATAAAAAGTAAAAAAGGTCCCGCTGTTCCTTATTATCCATATATAACTCTGATAAGAGCCGGTTTATCATAATATAATAAAGAATTTAGGAAGAATTCGGTTGGAATAACTTTCCTATCATTTGTATTCTTTTTACTTTTGAAGTATGAACACTGGAATCATTAAAATATTTATTTGATTATGATTAAAAGGGTATTATTCAAATATTATTCATATCGAATCGAATAGAATTTTGAAATTGAATTCAATTATTGAATTCAATTTCAATATTTCACTATAAATTGTTCAATTTAAAATTTAAAATAGTTAAATTTAAAAGTCTTTGCGGAACGATCTATAAAAGAATTGATAGAGTTGCATTTCTCAACTCAATTAGTAGTATCCCTAGATCAATTAGTAGTATCCCTAGAGTCCACTTCTTCCCCATACTACGAGTGAAAGGGAAAATGTAAAGACTACCATCAAAGCAGCCCAAGCGAGACTTACTATATCCATGTGAATTATGTCCCCTATCTCTATGAATATGAAGGAATTTTGCTAGTATTGTTCACTTTTTTCCATTATTTTTCACTAATAATAGTGACTATTAATAATAATAGTCACTAATAATAATATTATTATCGCTGGTGCAGAGTAAAAAAAAAGATTTTGTCCAATACCATTGATAAAACAATCCAAAAAATCTAATTCAATTAATTATAAGAAGTTCTTATATGAGTGCTAGTAGAATCGGGAAAGATTAAGGGCAAATAAAATCAAAATAAGTAGCGGCGCTCTTGGAAATATCACGAGTCTTTTTCCTCCGCTGTTTCTATTGGGGACAATCTATCAGCAAACCAGAATAAGGTATTTCCCCTCTTTTGTTGATCAGGCGACACCCGGATTTGAACTGGGGAAAAAGGATTTGCAGTCCCCCGCCTTACCACTCGGCCATGTCGCCAAGGCAATAGAAAATAGAAATCAAAAATAGAAGAAAATATCCTCCCCCTTCTTTGTTTTTTCTTACTAAACTTCTTTTTTTTGCAATTGTATCTTGAATCCCATTTTTCTTAATCTGAATCCCTTTCCTAAAACTAAAATAAATCCTTCTTTTTTTGGATTGGATCCATCTCTTTGATTACTTTTCTATAGTATGTCAAAACACGCACTATCTGAATTCTTTCTCCTTTCTATTGAAAGGAAAAATTAAATGTGAATTTTCAGTGACAAAAGCCAAAATTCAGGACAAATTGGAACCGTTAACTATTGAATGAAAATTCATGAACGATTCTCGAATTTGAATCTAAAATTGTATTTCCCGAATTATAATTATATAAGAAAATCAAAATGGATATCTAACTATCCAGTATTGATTCTTTTCAATAATTCAATAAAAAAAATCAATAAAAAAAAAAGCCTTATCCATTTCAATTATAACAACAATTATGAGTATATGTAAACCCCAGAACATAAATTATTACACGTATACCGCTAATCAGATATCTTATCTGTTTATGATTCCTATAGAAAATCGATATTTTGCTAGAACACGCCATGCGCTGTACAGAATAGACCCGCAATACAAGGAAAGACATATATAGGTAGCTATAGTTCTATCCGCGTATGCTTAATAAAGCCTTCTTCTGCGCTTGAACAAACTCTATTAAAATAAAAAAAAATATCTCTGAAAAAAAAAGCAAAAAAGCTAAGTGTTAAAAAAACAATTTTATATTGTTTCTAACTATTGGATTTTTATCTCATCGAAGAGATAAAATCACGAATTATGTATTTCACTGGTATCTAATTGTATTGGAATATGTAATATCATAAATAATAGTAGAAATTGAATCCCTTTTTGTTATTCTATATAAAATAGAAAATTCCATAAGTCTAAGTTAAGTGGAATTTCTCAATTCTTTTCCAGTTGTATCTGTTGCAAATTCCAATTTGAGTAGAAAATCCAAATTCGCTTTACTTTATTCCTCCGTTCATACGTATTTCAGACATTCCATATTCATATATATTCATATATGGAGTTAGATAAAATTTTATGTGATTCTGTAAACCGAATAGCAATTCCATCAGTGCTGATCGATCCATATAATTGGATGAAAAACGATCCAATAATGGGATTTTTTTTTTCAATAAATGGGAAATTAAAAATGCTTGGGGATGGAAATGGGGGAATGTCTACAATACCTGGATTTAATCAGATACAATTTGAAGGATTTTGTAGGTTCATTGATCAGGGCTTAGCAGAAGAACTTTATAAGTTTCCAAAAATTGAAGATAGAGATCAAGAAATTGAATTTCAATTATTTGTGGAAACATATCAATTAGTAGAACCATCGATAAAAGAAAGAGATGCTATATATGAATCACTCACATATTCTTCTGAATTATATGTATCGGGGGGATTAATTTGGAAGAACAGTAGGGATATGCAAGAACAAACCATTTTTATTGGAAACATTCCTCTAATGAATTCCCTGGGAACTTCTATAGTAAATGGAATTTACAGAATTGTGATCAATCAAATATTGCAAAGCC